GGATTGATCAAATTCTATTGAGTCTGACTCATAGTGATCCTTTATCAAAGAATGACTCTGGTTATCAAATGATTGAACAACCGGGATCAATTTACTTACGATACTTAGTTGACATTCAGAAAAAGTATCTAATGAATTATGAGTTCAATAGATCCTGTTTAGCAGAAAGACGGATATTCCTTGCTCATTATCAGACAATCACTTATTCACAAACCTCGTGTGGGGCTAATAGTTTTCATTTCCCATCTCATGGAAAACCCTTTTCGCTCCGCTTAGCCCTCTCCCCTTCTAGGGCTATTTTAGTGATAGGTTCTATAGGAACTGGGCGGTCCTGTTTGGTCAAATACCTAGCGACAAACTCCTATGTTCCTTTCATTACGGTATTTCCGAACAAGTTCCTGGATGACAAGCCTAAAGGTTATCTTATTGATGATATCGATATTGATGATAGTGACGATATCCATATTGATGATAGTGACGATATTGATGATGACCTTGATACGGAGCTGCTAACTATGACGAATGTGCTAACTATGTATATGACGCCGAAAATAGACCGATTTGATATCACCCTTCAATTCGAATTAGCAAAAGCAATGTCTCCTTGCATAATATGGATTCCAAACATTCATGATCTGTATGTGAATGAGTCGAATTACTTATCCCTCGGTCTATTAGAGAACTATCTCTCCAGGGATTGTGAAAGATGTTCCACTAGAAATATTCTTGTTATTGCTTCGACTCATATTCCCCAAAAAGTGGATCCCGCTCTAATAGCTCCGAATAAATTAAATACATGCATTAAGATACGAAGGCTTCTTATTCCACAACAACGAAAGCACTTTTTCATTCTTTCATATACTAGGGGATTTCACTTGGAAAAGAAAATGTTCCATACTAACGGATTCGGGTCCATAACCATGGGTTCCAATGCACGAGATCTTGTAGCACTTATCAATGAGGCCCTATCAATTAGTATTACACAGAAGAAATCAATTATAGAAACTAATACAATTAGATCAGCTCTTCATAGACAAACTTGGGATTTGCGATCCCAGGTAAGATCGGTTCAGGATCATGGGATCCTTTTCTATCAGATAGGAAGGGCTGTTGCACAAAATGTACTTTTAAGTAATTGCCCCATAGATCCTATATCTATCTATATGAAGAAGAAATCATGTAAGGAAGGAGATTCTTATTTGTACAAATGGTACTTCGAACTTGGAACGAGCATGAAGAAATTAACGATACTTCTTTATCTTTTGAGTTGTTCTGCCGGATCGGTCGCTCAAGATCTTTGGTCTTCACCCGGATCCGGTGAAAAAAATGGGATCACTTCTTATGGATTCGTTGAGAATGATTCTGATCTAGTTCATGGCCTATTAGAAGTAGAAGGCGCTCTGGCGGGATCCTCACGGACAGAAAAAGATTGCAGTCAGTTTGATAATAATCGAGTGACATTACTTCTTCGGTCCGAACCAAGGAATCCGTTAGATATGATGCAAAATGGATCTTTTTCTATCGTTGATCAGAGATTTTTCTATGAAAAATACGAATCGGAGTTTGAAGAAGGGGAAGGGGCCCTCGACCCGCAACAGATAGAGGAGGATTTATTCAATCACATAGTTTGGGCTCCTAGAATATGGCGCCCTTGTGGCAATCTATTTGATTGTATCGAAAGGCCCACTGAATTGGGATTTCCCTATTGGGCCGGGTCATTTCGGGGCAAGCGGATCATTTATCATAAAGAGGATGAGCTTCAAGAGAATGATTCGGAGTTCTTGCAGAGTGGAACCATGCAGTACCAGACACGAGATAGATCTTCCAAAGAACAAGGCTTTTTTCGAATAAGCCAATTCATTTGGGACCCTGCGGATCCATTCTTTTTCCTATTCAAAGATCAGCCCTTTGTCTCTGTGTTTTCACGTCGAGAATTCTTTGCAGATCAAGAGATGTCAAAGGGGCTTATTACTTCCCAAACAAATCCTCCTACATCTATATATAAACGCTGGTTCATCAAGAATACGCAAGAAAAGCACTTCGAATTGTTGATTCATCGCCAGAGATGGCTTAGAACCAATAGTTCATTATCTAATGGATCTTTCCGTTCTAATACTCCATCCGAGAGTTATCAGTATTTATCAAATCTCTTCCTATCTAACAGAACGCTATTGGATCAAATGACAAAGACATTGTTGAGAAAGAGATGGCTTTTCCCGGATGAAATGAAACATTTGATTCATGTAACAGGAGAAAGATTTCCCATTCCTTAGCCGTAAAGATATGTGGCCATGAAAAAGGGATTAAGTGGAACAGAATTGGCCGGGTGGTAGAGTCGTGGAAACACTTGTTTATTCCATATTTTGGACCTTAGCTCCATGGAACAATATGCTACTGCTGAAGCATGGAAGAATTGAAATCTTAGATTAAAACACTATGTATGGATGATATGAACTGCCTAAACAAGAATTCTTGAACGGTGAACAACCAGAGCCTATTA